GTCGCTTTTTCGGAGGTCTACAGCCATTATGTGGCATAGGGGTTACATCCCGCACAAAAGTTAATAGTATACCACTTCTGCGAATAGCGCGTAATGCCGCGTCTCTTCCGAGACCCGGTCCTTTTATCATGACTTCTGCTCGTTGCATACCTTGATCCACTACTGTACGAATAGCATTTCCTGCTGCGGTTTGAGCAGCAAAGGGCGTCCCCCTTCTTGTACCCTTGAATCCACAAGTACCGGCGGAGGACCAAGAAACCACTCGACCCCGTACATCTGTAACAGTCACAATAGTATTATTGAAACTTGCTTGAACATGAATAACCCCCTTTGGTATTCTCCGTGTATTCTTACGTGAACCAATACGTCCATTCTTACGTGAACCAATTCTCGGTATAGTTTTTGCCATTTTTTCATCTCATAAATATGAGTCAGAGATATATGGATATATCCATTTCGTGTCAAAAAGGACCCCTCCCTTTTTTTACCCTTTTTACTTTTACATCGGGTGTTTTAACAAGTCTGATTATCCTTGTCTTTGTTTATGTCTTGGGTTGGAACAAATTACTATAATTCGTCCCCGCCTACGGATTAGTCGACATTTTTCACAAATTTTACGAACAGAAGCTCTTATTTTCATATTTGGCATTCCTCATTTTAATTCTGAATCTACTTTTTGGAAGAAAATAGTTTTCTTGGAATTTTTTATCTCGAATCATCTTCTCACGAAAGGAATGTTGAAGTTGATAAAAACACCTAATCTTTCGAATCCTTATTGCGAAGTCGATAAATTATACGTCCTCTGGTTGAATCATAACGACTTACTTCAATTTTAACTCTATCGCCTGGTAGTATCCGTATAAAACTACGTCGGATCTTTCCCGAAACATAACCTAGAATCATATCTTGATTATCTAAGCGAATCCGGAACATACCGTTGGGAAGGGATTCAGTAATTAAACCTTCATGAATCCATTTTTGTTCTTTCATTCCAGGTAAAGCCTCCTTGAAGTATCAATTGATGGAGGAGGAACGATATTAGACAACCCGCCTCTTTTCTTTTTGTTTTCACAAATAAGAAGTTTCGGACCCAATTCGTATATTAGAAGGATTACCATATATAACACAAAACTTCTCCACCAATTCGTTCTAGTCGAGCCTCTCGGTCTGTCATTATACCTCGAGAAGTAGAAATAATTACAATTCCCATCCCACCTAAAATTCTAGGAATTCGTTGGTAGTTCGAATAGATTCGGAGACCAGGCCGGCTGATCCGTTTTAAATTTAAAAAATTTATATAAGACCTTTTCTTATTCCTTCTATGCCGTAGGGTTAAAACCAAAAAATCTTTTTTGGTTTCTTTATGTTTTCTCACGTTTTCGATAAAACCTTCTCGTAAAAGTATTTTAACAATATTTTCAGTGATATTAGTATATGCTATTCGAACCACCCTTTTTCTATCCATATCAGCATTTCGTATAGAAGTTATTATGTCAGCAATAATATCCCTACCCATGGTGAATTAAATTTATTGGTGCTCCCCAATTTTGATATAATCAACATGCTTTTTTTTACTTATTTGTTTATGAATTTAAATTTAAATTAAAGGCATATGCGTGAGACACAATCTATTAAAAATTATGAATATATTTCTTAATCTCTTTCTTTCAAATACTTTACTATAACCAATGGTATTATCTTATTTTAGAAGACCTTACAATACCTCCGGAGCTAATGAAACTATTTTAGTAAAATTTAACTGTCTCAATTCCCGGGCAATTGCACCAAAAATTCGAGTTCCTTTGGGGTTTCCTTCTTGGTCAATGACAACCGCAGCATTGTCATCATATCGTATTATCATACCGTTATCACGTTTGAGTTCTTTACAAGTACGTACAATTACAGCTCTGACCACCTCTGATCTTGCTAGGGGCATATTTGGCACTGCGTCTTTGATCACAGCAACAATAACGTCACCGATATGAGCATATCGACGATTGCTAGCTCCTATGATTCGAATACACATCAATTCTCGAGCCCCGCTGTTATCCGCTACATTCAAAAGGGTCTGGGGTTGAATCATATCATTTTTTTAGAATCTATTCTTTCAATGCAAAGCAAAGAGTGAAGAAAAAAAAAAAAGAAATATTGTTTGTCCAAAGAAAGAAACCGGCACCTGTTATTGTTTTTTTATCCCCAAAACCTTTTTCTTTTGATTCTTTTTATCCCGAAATAATGAATTGAGTTCGTATAGGCATTTTGGACGATGCTATTGAAATCGCCCTTCTGGCTATATTTTCTGTTACTCCACCCATTTCATAAAGTATTCGACCTGGTTTAACAACAGCTACCCAATATTCAGGGGATCCTTTCCCCGAACCCATACGTGTTTCTGCGGGTCTTACTGTAACCGGTTTGTCTGGAAATATACGTACCCATATTTTTCCACCGCGGCGTGCATTTCGTGTCATTGCTCGTCGACCTGCTTCTATTTGTCTAG